AACACACTTTTTTTACCTAACCCCCCTACTGAGTGTACCCCCCCCTTCCCCCCCAGGGGGGGTATACTATGTATAATCGTGCATACATTTATATACCACATATATTATGGTACCGGTACTATATATTATATACGTACTAAACCCATTATATGTAGACGGACATAAAACCTTGCCCCCATTTCTCCCCAAGTACAGTTCATGCAATGACCCAACACATGTTCTTCTAACATCCCATGACCTGACCTACAACTCTCAAGGCACCATATCCATGAATGGTTACAGGACATACTTCTAAATACCATATAACTACCCCATTTGGTTATGCTCGACGTACCAGATGGATTTATTGATCGTACACCTCACGAGAGATCAGCAACCCCTGCCCGTAATGTACTTCATGACTAGCTTCAGGCCCATTCTTTCCCCCTACACCCCTCGCCCCTCTTGCTCTTTTGCGCCTCTGGTTCCTCGGTCAGGCACATCCCATGCATAACTCCTGAACTTTCTCACTTTTCACGAAGTCATCTGTGCGTTATCCTTCCCCTCTCAAGCCCGTGATCGCGGCATCTTCTCTCTTCATTGCTGTTGGTTCCTTTTTTCTCTGGGGCTTCTTCACAGGTTGCCCTTCACAGTGCGGGTGCGGAGTGCTACTCAAGTGAAGCCTGGACTACTCCTGCGTTGCGTCCTATCCTAGCCTTCCCGTGTCCCTCAATGAGACGGTTTGCGTGTATGTGGTCTCACTTTGACACTGATGCACTTTGGATCGCATTTGGTTATGGCTCTTCCACCCCCCCCGGTAAATGGGGCTATTTAGTGAATGCTTGTCGGACATATTTTTACGAATTTTCACTTCCTCTATTTTCTCCACAAAACTAGGAAATTCACCACAATTTTTTCTTTGTTTTTTTGTTTATTTTTTTTTATTTTTTAAAAACATTTTTTAAAAAATTAAATTACACTAAAACTACCGCATAAAAACCCACAAACCATAAAAACGTTTCGTATAATATATACACATATTGTTATTTTACATCACTTTTATTAGAGAAACTCCACTACCGAATTCATTATTTTTAAAAACAACAAACAACACGGCACAAAACCCCACAAAATAAATATTATTTATATTGATAATTAACAAATAGCCCGATTTTCCTACCACCAACAGCCCCCATAGCTTACCCCAAAGCATGGCACTGAAGATGCCAAGACGGTACCTACAATACCTGCGGGCAAGAGACTTAGTCCTAACCTTACTATTGGTTTTTGCTAGACATATACATGCAAGTATCTGCATTCCAGTGAAAATGCCCTAACATCTTCCAACAAGTAAAAGGAGCAGGTATCAGGCACACTAGACGTAGCCCAAGACGCCTTGCCCAAGCCACACCCCCACGGGTACTCAGCAGTAATTAACCTTAAGCAATAAGTGTAAACTTGACTTAGCCATAGCAATTCCCAGGGCTGGTAAATCTTGTGCCAGCCACCGCGGTCATACAAGAAGCCCAAATCAATAGTCACCCGGCGTAAAGAGTGGCCATATGTTATCTATACCAACTAAGACCGAGATGCAACTGAGCTGTCATAAGCCCAAGATCCACTTAAGCCCAACCTAAAAACCGTCTTAGCCTCATGACAAATTTGAACCCACGAAAGCCGGGGCACAAACTGGGATTAGATACCCCACTATGCCCGGCCCTAAATCCAGATATCTATATACCCACATATCCGCCTGAGAACTACGAGCACAAACGCTTAAAACTCTAAGGACTTGGCGGTGCCCCAAACCCACCTAGAGGAGCCTGTTCTATAACCGATAATCCACGATCCACCTAACCACCCCTTGCCAATATCAGCCTACATACCGCCGTCGCCAGCCCACCTAAAGTGAAAGATCAATAGTGAGCTCAACAGCCCCCCGCTAACAAGACAGGTCAAGGTATAGCCTATGGGATGGAAGAAATGGGCTACATTTTCTATAATAGAACAAACGAAAAAGGACGTGAAACTCGCCCTTAGAAGGAGGATTTAGCAGTAAAGTGAGACCATGCCCTCTGAGCTCACTTTAAGACGGCTCTGGAGCACGTACATACCGCCCGTCACCCTCTTCATAAGCCACCAGTACCAATAAATAATACCCCTTATCAAGCTAAAGACGAGGTAAGTCGTAACAAGGTAAGCGTACCGGAAGGTGCGCTTAGACAACCAAGACGTAGCTATAAACCCTAAAGCATTCAGCTTACACCTGAAAGATACCTTCATAAACGAGGTCGCCTTGACTTGCCCTCCCTCTAGCCCAACCACTTCTCCCCACCACCATCAAGAACCCACTACCCCACCAAACCAAACCATTCTAGCTCGTTCTTAGTATAGGCGATAGAAAAGACTCCTGGCGCAATAGAGGCAACCGTACCGTAAGGGAAAGATGAAATAGCAGTGAAAACCACAAGCAAAGAACAGTAAAGACCAACCCTTGTACCTCTTGCATCATGATTTAGCGAGAACAACCAAGCAAAGTGAACTAAAGTTTGTCCTCCCGAAACCCAAGCGAGCTACCTGCGAGCAGCTAAAATTGAGCGAACCCATCTCTGTCGCAAAAGAGTGGGATGACTCCCTGGTAGAGGTGAAAAGCCAATCGAGCTGGGTGATAGCTGGTTACCTGCCAAATGAATTTAAGTTCCCCCTTAACCCACCCCCAAGGACATCCACCCAACCCCACATACGTCAGAGTTAAGAGCAATTCGAAGGGGGTACAGCCCCTTCGAAAAAGAACACAACCTCCTCCAGCGGATAATTTCTTTCCTTTCTCCACCGTGGGCCTTAAAGCAGCCATCAACAAAAGAGTGCGTCAAAGCTCACCCATTAAAAATTTTCAACCCCATTTGACTCCCTCACCCCAAGCAGGTCAACCTATGAAAATAGATGAATTAATGCTAAAATGAGTAACTTGGAATCCTCCTCCATACAGCGTAAACTTACATCAACATATTATTAACAGAACCTAACTTATACCCTCACTTCAACAAGAACACGTATTTTAACCCAATCTGTTAAGCCAACTCAGGAACGCTCACATGAACGATTTAAACCTGCAAAAGGAACTCGGCAAACCAAAGACCCGACTGTTTACCAAAAACATAGCCTTCAGCTAACAACAAGTATTGAAGGTGATGCCTGCCCAGTGACCCCCAAAGTTCAACGGCCGCGGTATCCTAACCGTGCGAAGGTAGCGCAATCAATTGTCCCATAAATTGAGACTTGTATGAACGGCTAAACGAGGTCTTAACTGTCTCTTGCGGGTAATCAGTGAAATTAGTATTCCCGTGCAAAAACGAGAATGTGATCATAAGACGAGAAGACCCTGTGGAACTTAAAAATAACGACCACCCTTTTACCAATCCTATCCACTGGACCCACCCCCATAAATCACCTGGTCGACATTTTTCGGTTGGGGCGACCTTGGAGAAAAACAAATCCTCCAAACCCACAGACCACAACTCTTTACCGAGACCAACTCATCAAAGTACTAACAGTAATTAGACCCAATACAATTGACCAATGAACCAAGCTACCCCAGGGATAACAGCGCAATCTCCTCCAAGAGCCCATATCGACAAGGAGGTTTACGACCTCGATGTTGGATCAGGACAACCTAATGGTGCAGCCGCTATTAAGGGTTCGTTTGTTCAACGATTAACAGTCCTACGTGATCTGAGTTCAGACCGGAGTAATCCAGGTCGGTTTCTATCTATGAACTAGACTCCTCCCAGTACGAAAGGACCGGAGAAGTGGGGTCAATACCACAAAGCACACCCCAGCTCTATAAGCAATGAACCCAACTCAATTGCCAAAAGCCTCACACACATACTCAACTCCTAGAAAAGGACCAGCTAGCGTGGCAGAGCTCGGTAAATGCAAAAGGCTTAAGCCCTTTACCCAGAGGTTCAAATCCTCTCCCTAGCTCTCCTCCCCAGCATGACAACACCTACCCTAACAAACCTCCTAGTCATAGCCTTATCCTATGTACTCCCAATCCTTATTGCCGTGGCCTTCTTAACACTTGTAGAACGAAAAATCCTCAGCTACATACAGGCCCGAAAGGGCCCCAACATTGTGGGCCCTTTTGGTCTACTCCAACCCATCGCAGATGGAGTAAAATTGTTTATTAAAGAGCCCATCCGCCCATCTACCTCCTCCCCCTTCCTCTTCACCATAACACCAGTCCTAGCCCTACTCCTAGCCCTTACCATTTGAACCCCCCTCCCACTTCCTTTTCCCCTCGCAGACTTAAATCTAGGGTTACTATTCCTCCTAGCCATATCAAGCCTCACTGTCTACTCCTTGCTCTGATCTGGGTGAGCCTCAAATTCCAAATACGCCCTAATCGGTGCCCTTCGAGCCGTTGCCCAGACAATCTCATATGAAGTCACCTTAGCTATCATTCTATTAGCCACAATCATATTAAGCGGTAACTACACCCTGAGTACCCTAGCTACAACTCAAGAGCCCATCTACCTTATCCTCCCCTCATGACCCCTAGCAATAATATGATTTATCTCTACCCTCGCCGAAACTAACCGCGCCCCGTTTGATCTAACAGAAGGAGAATCTGAGCTTGTCTCAGGATTCAACGTAGAATACGCTGCCGGACCATTCGCCCTATTTTTTCTAGCCGAGTATGCCAACATCATATTAATAAATACACTAACAACCATTCTATTCCTCAACCCAAGTTTCCTAAACCTCCCGTCAGAGCTACTCCCCATTGCACTAGCCACAAAAATCCTCCTCCTCTCATCCACCTTCCTATGAATTCGAGCCTCATACCCACGCTTCCGCTACGATCAACTAATACACCTTCTATGAAAAAACTTCCTGCCCTTAACTCTAGCCCTATGTCTCTGGCATACCAGCATACCAATTAGCTATGCCGGTCTACCCCCAATCTAAGGCAGCGTGCCTGAACAAAAAGGATCACTATGATAAAGTGAGCATAGAGGTATAACAACCCTCTCGCTTCCTCAGCTTAGAAAAGTAGGAATCGAACCTACACAAAAGAGATCAAAACTCTTCATACTCCCTCTATATTATTTTCTAGTAGGGTCAGCTAACTAAGCTATCGGGCCCATACCCCGAAAACGATGGTCTAACCCCTTCCCCTACTAATGAACCCCCACGCAAAACTAATCTCCACTACAAGCCTAGTGATAGGAACTAGCATCACCATCTCCAGCAACCACTGAATTATAGCCTGAACAGGCTTAGAGATTAACACCTTAGCCATTGTCCCTCTTATCTCCAAGTCCCACCACCCCCGAGCAATTGAAGCTGCCATCAAGTATTTCCTTACCCAGTCAACTGCATCCGCCTTAATCCTCTTCTCAAGCCTAACCAACGCCTGATCTACTGGCCAATGGGACATCACACAATTAAATCACCCCACATCATCCCTAATAATAACAATAGCAATCGCAATCAAACTGGGATTGGTTCCGTTTCACTTTTGATTCCCAGAAGTACTTCAAGGCTCCTCAATAATTACTGCCCTACTCCTCTCAACTCTCATGAAACTCCCCCCAATCTCCCTCCTGCTCATAACATCACACTCCCTTAATCCCACCCTCCTCACCCTCCTAGCAATCTCCTCCGCCCTAATCGGAGGCTGAACGGGCCTAATCCAAACCCAAACACGAAAAATCCTAGCCTTCTCATCCATCTCCCACCTGGGCTGAATAACTGTAATCATCACCTATAGCCCCCACCTCACCGCCCTTACCTTTGCCCTCTACACAGTAATAACAACAACCATCTTCCTATCCCTAGCTCAAATCAAAGTCCTAAAGCTATCAACAATACTCATCTCCTGAACAAAAACCCCCGTATTAAACGCAACCATCATACTAACGCTCCTATCTCTAGCAGGCCTCCCACCACTAACAGGCTTCATGCCAAAATGACTTATCATCCAAGAACTTACTAAACAAGAAATAACCCCAACAGCTACAATCATCACCATACTATCACTTCTGGGCTTATTCTTCTACCTCCGCCTCGCATACCACTCAACAATCACACTTCCTCCTAACTCATCCAATCACATAAAACTCTGACGCACCAACAAACCACTAAACACCCCCACAGCCATCCTAACTACCCTATCAACCTCCCTACTACCTATGTCTCCTCTAATCATCACCATATTCTAGAAACTTAGGATTAAACCTGCCACCCAAACCAAAGGCCTTCAAAGCCTTAAATAAGAGTTAAATTCTCTTAGTTTCTGCCTCATTAAGACCAACAGGACGCTAACCTGTATCTTCTGAATGCAAACCAGACGCTTTAATTAAGCTAAGGCCTTCGCCTAGGCAGATGGGCTTCGATCCCATAAAATTCTAGTTAACAGCTAAATGCCACAACCCACTGGCTTCTGCCTACAAGACCCAGGCACACTTAGTGTACATCAATGAGTTTGCAACCCACCATGAACTTCACTACAGGGTCGATAAGAAGAGGAATTGAACCTCTGTGAAAAGGACTACAGCCTAACGCTTCAACATTCAGCCATCTTACCTGTGACCTTCATCAACCGATGACTATTCTCAACCAACCACAAAGACATTGGCACTCTTTACCTAATTTTCGGCACATGAGCAGGCATAGCCGGCACTGCCCTAAGCCTACTAATCCGCGCAGAACTGGGACAACCGGGGACACTCTTTGGAGACGACCAAATCTATAACGTAATCGTCACAGCCCACGCCTTTATTATAATCTTCTTCATAGTCATACCCATCATAATCGGAGGCTTTGGAAACTGACTAGTACCACTTATAATCGGCGCCCCAGACATAGCATTCCCACGCATAAACAACATAAGTTTCTGACTTCTCCCCCCTTCCTTCCTCCTCCTACTAGCCTCCTCCACCGTAGAAGCTGGAGCCGGTACTGGATGAACTGTCTACCCACCCCTAGCCGGCAACCTCGCCCATGCCGGCGCATCAGTAGACCTGGCCATTTTTTCCCTCCACCTAGCAGGTGTATCATCCATCCTAGGGGCTATCAACTTTATTACTACCATTATTAACATAAAACCCCCCGCACTGTCACAATATCAAACACCCCTATTCGTTTGATCCGTCCTCATCACCGCTATCCTACTACTACTCTCCCTACCAGTCCTAGCTGCTGGAATCACGATACTCCTTACTGATCGCAACCTTAACACTACATTCTTTGACCCTGCAGGAGGAGGAGACCCAATCCTATATCAACACCTATTCTGATTCTTCGGCCACCCTGAAGTCTACATCCTCATCCTCCCAGGTTTCGGAATCATTTCCCATGTTGTAGCATATTATGCAGGGAAAAAAGAACCATTCGGATACATAGGAATAGTGTGAGCTATGCTATCAATCGGATTTTTAGGTTTCATCGTATGAGCCCACCACATATTCACAGTTGGGATGGACGTAGACACTCGAGCCTACTTCACATCAGCCACCATAATCATTGCTATCCCAACCGGCATCAAAGTCTTCAGCTGATTGGCCACACTGCACGGAGGAACAATCAAATGAGATCCCCCCATACTATGAGCCCTAGGATTTATCTTCCTATTCACTATCGGAGGTCTAACAGGAATTGTCCTCGCCAACTCATCACTAGACATTGCCCTCCACGATACCTACTACGTAGTTGCCCACTTCCATTATGTCCTCTCAATGGGGGCAGTTTTTGCCATTTTAGCAGGATTCACTCACTGATTTCCCCTCTTCACAGGCTTCACCCTCCACCCCTCATGAACCAAAGCCCACTTCGGAGTAATGTTCACAGGAGTCAACCTAACCTTCTTCCCACAACACTTTCTAGGCCTAGCTGGCATGCCACGACGATACTCAGATTACCCAGACGCCTACACACTATGAAACACCCTATCCTCAATCGGCTCATTAATTTCTATAACAGCCGTAATCATACTTATATTTATTGTATGGGAGGCCTTCTCGGCAAAACGAAAAGTACTCCAACCCGAATTAACTTATACAAACATCGAATGGATCCACGGATGCCCACCCCCATACCACACTTTTGAAGAACCAGCCTTCGTCCAAGTACAAGAAAGGAAGGAATCGAACCCTCACATGCTGGTTTCAAGCCAACCGCATCAAACCACTTAATGCTTCTTTCTTATGAGCTGTTAGTAAACCAATTACATAGCCTTGTCAAGACTAAATCACAGGTGCAAGCCCTGTACACCTCACATGGCAAACCACTCCCAACTAGGTTTTCAAGACGCCTCATCTCCCATCATAGAAGAACTCGTCGAATTCCACGACCACGCCCTAATAGTAGCATTGGCAATCTGCAGCTTAGTGCTCTACCTCCTTACTCTCATACTAATAGAAAAACTATCATCAAACACCGTAGATGCTCAAGAAGTTGAACTAATCTGAACAATCCTACCCGCTATTGTTCTAATCCTACTTGCCCTTCCTTCCCTGCAAATCCTCTACATGATAGACGAAATCGACGAACCCGATCTCACCTTAAAAGCTATTGGCCATCAATGATACTGAACTTACGAATACACAGATTTCAAAAGCCTCTCATTCGACTCCTACATAACCCCGACAACAGACCTCCCTCAAGGCCACTTCCGCCTACTAGAAGTCGACCATCGCATTGTAGTTCCAATGGAATCCCCCATTCGAATAATCATCACCGCCGATGACGTACTCCACTCATGAGCCGTTCCCACCCTAGGGGTAAAAACAGACGCAATCCCAGGACGATTAAATCAAACCTCCTTCATTACCACTCGACCAGGAGTATTTTACGGACAATGCTCAGAGATCTGCGGAGCTAACCATAGCTATATACCCATTGTAGTAGAATCCACTCCCCTCAAACACTTCGAAGCCTGATCCTCTCTTCTATCATCTTAACCATTAAGAAGCTATGGACCAGCACTAGCCTTTTAAGCTAGAGAAAGAGGAAACTTCCCTCCTTAATGACATGCCCCAACTAAACCCTAACCCATGATTCACCATTATACTCTTAACCTGATTCACCTTCTCATTGCTCATTCAACCCAAACTACTCTCATTTATTCCCACAAACAACCCCATAAATAAAACCAAAACAACAAAGCCTACCCCCTGAACCTGACCATGAACTTAAGCTTCTTCGACCAATTCTCAAGCCCCTACCTCCTAGGAATCCCCCTAATCCTCCCATCCCTTCTCCTTCCAGCCCTCCTACTCCCGTCCCCAGGGCATCGATGGGTCAACAATCGCCTTTCCACAATTCAACTCTGATCCGTCCACCTAATCGCAAAACAACTAATAAGCCCCCTAAACAAAGCAGGTCATAAGTGAGCCCTCCTATTAACCTCCCTCATCCTACTCCTCCTCTCTATTAACCTGCTAGGTCTCCTCCCATACACCTTCACCCCCACTACCCAACTATCAATAAACATAGCTCTAGCCCTTCCACTATGACTTGCCACCCTACTAACCGGCCTACGAAACCAACCCTCTACCTCCTTAGGCCACCTCCTCCCCGAAGGAACACCCACACCACTAATTCCAGCCCTAATCATAATCGAAACAACTAGCCTCCTTATCCGACCACTAGCCCTAGGAGTGCGCCTAACAGCAAACCTCACAGCTGGTCACCTACTCATTCAACTTATCTCCACAGCTACAATCACCCTACTTCCAATAATACCCTCAATCTCCGCCTTAACAGCACTTATCCTATTTCTCCTTACTATTCTAGAAGTAGCAGTAGCCATAATCCAAGCCTACGTATTCGTTCTCCTCCTAAGCCTATACTTACAAGAAAACATCTAATGGCACACCAAGCACACTCCTACCACATAGTCGATCCAAGCCCATGGCCAATCTTCGGCGCAGTTGCAGCATTACTAACCACCTCCGGCCTAATCATATGATTCCACTATAACTCATCAACCCTAATCATAATAGGCCTCCTCTCTATACTTCTAGTCATACTACAATGATGACGAGACGTGGTCCGAGAGAGCACCTTCCAAGGCCACCACACTCCGACCGTCCAAAAAGGCCTGCGATATGGAATAATCCTCTTCATCACATCAGAAGCCTTCTTCTTCCTAGGGTTCTTCTGAGCCTTCTTCCACTCAAGCTTAGCCCCTACCCCCGAACTTGGAGGACAATGACCACCCACAGGAATTAAACCCTTAAACCCTCTCGAAGTCCCACTTCTAAACACAGCAATCCTCCTAGCCTCCGGCATCACCGTAACATGAGCCCACCATAGTATTACAGAAGGGAACCGTAAACAAGCCATCCACGCACTAACTCTCACCATCATCCTAGGATTCTACTTCACCGCCCTACAAGCAATAGAATACCATGAGGCCTCATTCTCAATCGCTGACAGTGTCTACGGCTCTACCTTCTTCGTCGCCACAGGTTTCCACGGACTTCACGTGATCATTGGATCATCTTTCCTAACAGTCTGCCTCCTACGATTAATCAAATTCCACTTCACATCAAACCACCACTTTGGATTCGAAGCAGCAGCCTGATACTGACACTTCGTAGACATCATCTGACTTTTCCTATATATATCAATATACTGATGAGGATCCTGCTTTTCTAGTATACTAATTACAATTGACTTCCAATCTTTAAAATCTGGTAACTAATCCAGAGAAGAGCAATGAATACACTCACATTCATACTATTTGCATCCCTCATATTAAGTGCAGCACTAACAACCCTAAACTTTTGACTTGCACAAACAGCCCCAGACACAGAAAAACTGTCACCATACGAATGCGGATTCGACCCACTAGGGTCAGCTCGACTCCCATTCTCAATCCGATTCTTCCTCAGTAGCTATCCTATTCCTCTTATTTGACCTAGAAATCGCCCTACTCCTTCCCCTCCCATGAGCTATCCAACTTCAATCACCCATTACAACCCTCATCTGAACTACCACCATCATCGCCCTCCTCACACTAGGTCTTATCTACGAATGAACGCAGGGAGGCCTGGAATGGGCAGAATAGCAGAAAGTTAGTCTAACCAAGACAGCCGGTTTCGACCCAGCAAATTATAGATAACACCTATAACTTTCTCATGTCTCCCCTACACTTTAGCTTCTACTCTGCATTCACATTCAGCAGCTTAGGATTAGCATTCCACCGAACCCACTTCATTTCCGCCCTACTATGCTTAGAGAGCATAATACTATCCATATACATTCCCCTCTCAATCTGACCAGTTGAAAACCAAACCCCATCATTCACCCTTGTACCTATCCTAATACTAGCTTTCTCAGCATGCGAAGCTGGCACAGGCCTAGCCATACTAGTAGCCTCAACCCGAACACACGGTTCCGACCACTTACACAACCTAAACCTTTTACAATGCTAAAAATCATTCTACCAACAGCCATACTCTTACCAATAACACTCCTATCCCCAGCAAAATTCATATGGACTAACACTACAACCCACAGCCTCATAATCGCCTTAATCAGCCTACACTGACTAACCCCATCATACTACCCCTTAAAAAACCTAACCCACTGAACAGCTACCGATCAAATTTCAACTCCACTGCTAATCCTCTCCTGCTGATTCCTACCCCTTATAATCATAGCTAGCCAAGGCCACATACAACACGAACCCCATGAACGAAAACAAATATTCATCTCAACCCTCATCATCATCCAACCATTCATCATTCTAGCCTTCTCGGCAACAGAACTCATACTATTTTATATCTCATTCGAAGCAACCCTAATCCCAACCCTAGTCCTAATTACCCGCTGAGGAAACCAACCCGAACGACTCAGTGCAGGTATCTACCTTCTATTCTACACCCTAATCAGCTCACTACCCCTGCTAATTTCCATCCTCTACCTTCACTCAAAGACAGGAACACTTCATCTACCCATTCTCAAACTAACCCACCCAAACCCATCAACTTCATGAACAGGCCTACTATTTAGTCTAGCTCTCCTAATAGCATTCATAGTCAAAGCCCCCCTATACGGCCTACACCTATGACTACCAAAAGCCCACGTAGAAGCACCAATTGCAGGCTCAATACTACTCGCCGCCCTATTACTTAAACTAGGCGGATATGGCATCATGCGAACAACTCTACTAATAGAACCCTTATCCAACTACCTACACTACCCCTTCCTCACCTTAGCCCTATGGGGCGCCCTAATAACCAGCTCCATTTGCCTGCGCCAAACAGACCTAAAATCCCTCATTGCCTACTCGTCAGTAAGCCACATGGGTTTAGTAATCGCCGCAAGCATAATCCAAACCCAATGATCGTTCTCAGGGGCAATAATCCTTATAATCTCCCATGGACTCACATCGTCCCTCTTATTCTGCCTAGCAAACACAAACTATGAACGAACACATAGCCGTATTCTCTTACTCACACGAGGCCTACAGCCCCTTCTGCCATTAATAGCCGTATGATGACTCCTAGCCAACCTAACCAATATAGCTTTACCCCCAACAACCAACCTAATAGCAGAACTAACAATTATAATCGCCCTCTTCAACTGATCCCCCCCTACAATCATTCTAACCGGACTCGCAACACTTCTAACCGCTTCCTACACCCTATACATGCTACTGTCTACCCAACGAGGAATTCTACCAACCCACATTACAACAACCCCAAACTCAAACACACGAGAACACCTCCTTATAACCCTCCACATCATCCCCATACTAACCCTCATCCTTAAACCCGAACTAATCTCAGGAACTCCTCTATGCAAACATAGTTTAAACCAAACATTAGATTGTGATTCTAAAAATAGGAGTTTAAATCTCCTTGTTCGCCGAGGGGTGGCCCAAACCAGCAAGAACTGCTAATTCCTGCATCCGAGCCTTAAACCTCGGCCCCCTTAACTTTTAAAGGATAAGAGTAATCCACTGGTCTTAGGAGCCACTCATCTTGGTGCAACTCCAAGTAAAAGTAATGGAAACAGCACTACTCCTAAACACCCTCACACTACTAACCCTACTCACCCTCCTCACTCCAATCATCCTGCCACTCCTACTAAACCACAAAAACTCCCCCCAATCAATCTCCAAAACCATCAAAGCTGCCCTCCTAATCAGCCTCCTGCCAACAACCATTTTCATCCACTCAGGAGTAGAAAACATCACTACCTGCTGAGAATGGTACCTTACCCAAAACTTCAAAATCCCAATTACCCTAAAAATAGACATATACTCCATAACATTCCTCCCTATCGCATTATTCGTAACCTGATCAATCTTAGAATTTGCAACATGATACATAACCCCCGAACCACTCATCACAAAATTCTTCACTTTCCTCCTCATCTTCCTCATCGCCATATTAACCCTTACTATTGCAAACAACATATTCCTCCTATTCGTCGGGTGAGAAGGAGTAGGAATCATATCATTCCTCCTCATTGGTTGATGGCAAGGACGCGCTGAGGCCAACACAGCTGCACTACAGGCCATAATCTACAATCGAATTGGAGATATTGGTCTAATCCTGAGCATAGCATGATTAGCCTCAACACTAAACACCTGAGAGATCCAACAAGCCACCCAACCAAACCAAGCCCCTATCCTCCCCCTCCTCGGCCTAATCCTAGCTGCCACAGGAAAATCGGCCCAATTTGGCCTTCATCCATGACTCCCAGCAGCAATGGAAGGCCCAACTCCGGTCTCCGCCCTACTTCACTCCAGCACCATAGTAGTAGCCGGAATTTTCCTACTCATTCGAACACACCCAATCCTAACCTCAAACAAAACAGCTTTAAGCACATGCCTATGCCTAGGCGCCCTATCCACACTATTTGCCGCTATCTGTGCCCTTACCCAGAACGACATCAAAAAAATCATTGCCTTCTCCACCTCAAGCCAACTAGGCCTCATAATAGTCACCATTGGGTTAGACCTCCCCCAGCTAGCTTTCCTCCACATCTCCACCCACGCTTTCTTCAAAGCCATGCTATTCCTATGCTCAGGCCTGATCATCCACAGCCTAAATGGAGAACAAGACATCCGCAAAATAGGGCACTTACAAAAAACCCTCCCAATAACCACTTCCTGCTTGACTATTGGCAATCTTGCCCTAATAGGCACCCCATTCCTAGCAGGCTTTTATTCAAAAGACCTGATCATTGAAAACCTAAACACCTCATACATCAACACCTGAGCCCTCCTACTCACACTACTTGCCACATCCTTCACCGCAACCTACAGCCTCCGCATAATCCTACTAGTCCAAACAGGATACAATCGAACTCCTACAACCGCACCAATCAACGAAAACACACCCTCAGCCATCCTCCCAATCATCCGACTAGCTTTTGGCAGCATTACAGCAGGCTTACTAATCTCATCCCTCATCCTCCCCATCAAAACACCCCCAATAACTATGCCCACCATTACAAAAACTGCCACTATCATTGTTACAGCTCTTGGAATCATCCTAGCCCTAGAACTCTCCAACATAACACACACCTTCATCCCCCCAAAACAAAGCACCCTTACAAACTTCTCCTCCTCACTAGGCTACTTCAACCCCCTAATCCACCGAGCCAACCCAATAATCCTCCTACACACCGGCCAAAAAATTGCATCCCACCTAATCGACATAGCATGATATAAAAAAATGGGCCCTGAAGGCCTCGCCAACCTCCATCTCACCATGAGTAAAACCTCAACCACACTTCACACAGGCCTAATCAAATCCTACTTAGGATCCTTTGCCCTCACAATCCTCACAACAATCCTTCTCACCCAAAAATAAAACAATGGCACCCAACATCCGAAAATCACACCCCCTACTAAAAATAATCAACAACTCCCTAATCGACCTCCCTGCCCCATCCAACATCTCAGCCTGATGAAACTTCGGCTCCCTACTAGCAGCATGCCTCATTACTCAAATCCTCACCGGTCTTCTACTAGCCGCACACTACACCGCAGACACCTCCCTCGCCTTCTCCTCCGTAGCCCACATATGCCGAAACGTACAGTACGGCTGACTCATCCGAAACCTCCACGCTAATGGCGCCTCATTCTTTTTCATTTGCATCTTCCTACACATTGGACGCGGCCTCTATTATGGCTCCTACCTCTACAAAGAAACCTGAAACACAGGAGTAATCCTCCTCCTCGCACTCATAGCAACTGCTTTCGTAGGATACGTTCTCCCATGAGGACAAATATCATTCTGAGGGGCTACCGTCATCACAAACCTATTCTCAGCAATTCCATACATTGGCCAAACTCTAGTAGAGTGGGCCTGAGGGGGCTTTTCAGTCGACAACCCAACCCTCACCCGATTCTTCGCCCTACACTTCCTTCTTCCCTTTATAATCGCAGGAATCACTATCATCCACCTCACATTCCTGCACGAATCCGGCTCAAACAACCCACTAGGCATCCCATCCAACTCTGACAAAATTCCATTCCACCCATACTACTCCCTCAAAGACATTCTGGGTCTAACACTCATACTCATCCCCTTCCTCACACTAGCCCTATTTTCACCCAACCTTCTAAGCGACCCAGAAAACTTCACACCAGCAAACCCCCTAGTAACCCCTCCCCATATCAAACCAGAATGATACTTCCTATTTGCCTATGCCATCCTTCGCTCAATCCCAAACAAACTCGGAGGTGTACTGGCTCTAGCAGCTTCAGTACTAATCCTCCTCCTCATCCCCTTCCTTCACAAATCCAAACAACGAACCATAACATTCCGCCCACTCTCCCAAATCCTATTTTGACTCCTAGTGGCAAACCTCCTCATCCTAACCTGAGTAGGAAGCCAACCAGTAGAACACCCGTTCATCATCATCGGTCAAATAGCATCCCTCTCCTACTTCACAATCCTACTATTCCTCTTCCCCACAATTGGAACCCTGGAAAACAAAATACTCAACCTCTAAATACTCTAATAGTTTATGAAAAACATTGGTCTTGTAAACCAAAAACTGAAGATTTCACCCTTCTTAGAGTAACTCAGAAAAAAAGGACTTAAACCTCCTTCTCCAGCTCCCAAAGCTGGTGTTTTCTAATAAACTACTTTCTGAAACCCTAAACCGCCCGAATCGCTCCCCGAGACAATCCGCGTACAAGCTCCAACACAACAAACAGCACTAACAACAAACCTCACCCCGCCACTAGAAACAACCCAACCCCACATGAATAAAACATTGCCACCCCACTAAAATCCAACCGAACAAAAGACACCCCCCCGCTGTCAACCGTAATAATCCCAACCTTCCAAAAATCAACAACCCCCCCCAAAACCACCCCCACACAAACCACCAAAACAAACCCCAACCCATACCCCACCACCCGCCAATCCCCCCAAGCCTCAGGATAAGGATCCGCCGCCAAAGACACAGAATAAACAAAGACTACCAACATACCTCCCAAATACACCATAAACAACGCCAAAGAGACGAAAGAGACACCTAAATTCACCAACCACCCACATCCAACCACAGACGCCAATACCAACCCCACTACTCCATAGTATGGGGAGGGGTTGGATGCTACAGCCAAAACCCCTAACATAAAACAAACCCCTAAAAAAATCACAAAATAAGTCATATTATTCCCGCTTGGATAAGCCCCAAGGACTACGGCTTGAAAAGCCATTGTTGTTCTCAACTACGGGAAC